GGTAGTAAGTACAATTTTGAATGTTTTGCTTATGTACAAAGTAACAAATATTATAATTGGATCGTTCGATCACTTTTCAGTCATTCATTGAATGATAAATCACTACAAGTGAAGGAGATACACGATTTAAATAACGAAAGATCCAATATTTAAAAATTGTATCTAAAATGACTGGAAAAGTAGAAACAAGACCGGATATAATTTGATCATTATGAGCAAATCCAAAATCTTTGTAGACAGAGCCAATCATTAATTCCCAACCGTGGGGCGAATGGAATCCTATACATAAATCAGTTAATAAAAGAATAGAAAAAGCTTTTATTGTGTCGCTTAAGTTGTATAGGAATTCTTGAAACCAAGAGTTAAGAATAACAAGTTCTTCATTACCTAGAATAGAATAACCACTTAGAATACCGAAACAGATTATATTTGTCGAGAAGTGTAAAATTGTATGGATGCGATCCTCGTTGTGCATCTTGATCAATTGGATCGTTTCTTTGTAGATTTCGATGCGAGGCTTTTGTAAATGTGTTTCCGGGTATTCCTTTATCATTTCGTCCAAACGTAAGAGTTCCTCTAAGTCTATGAATTCTTTTAGAATACTCTTTTCTTGAATATCATTCAAAAAAATTTCGGATTGCCTAGTATTCCACCAATTAGTAAACCAAGATTCTAGACTTTTATTAAATGAGAGAGAGATCCACCAAGGCAAAAATACTATAGATGCAAGATATATAAGGGAAATTAATACTTTCTTTTTTGCCATTTTTTCGTCTGTGAATTTTAAAATTTTTAATGAACGCACCTCATTCGTCGACTCTATATGATACTAATATTTCTATCAAGCATAAGTTCTATTACAAGTCATCGATGTATTTCCGGATTTTTTTGTGATTCAGTACAGCGGTTAGTCCTTGAATTTAGAAAGAATATAGAATAAGAAAGAGCCCTCTTCAAATTTATAGTAGTCGGATTTCGAGACGAAAGAACTCCCGTTCTATCAAAATATCAAATATTTAGAAAAAAAATTCTTTACTTTATGATGAAATGTTTTGTTTTGATATATGATGAATCTATCATTTCGATTTGTTACTGAATTGAGTTAAGTGGATTTACATACGCATAAAAAAATTGTGGACATAAACAATTTAGTTTTAGAATTGTTTCATATACGTTTGCTTTGGCTCGAGTAAGCGTTCTGAAGAAACTTCAGTTAAGTTATGCTATAGAAAAAAAGATGATTCTTGAGTTTTTTATCTCTTGCAAAGTACTCATTCTTCAGTTCCTTTTTTCAAAATACTTCAATTGGTACACGCAAGAAATAGGCCAATTCAGCAGCTTTTTGCTCAATCTCTCGTGGAGTAAAATTCTCATCAGTACGAGTCAAGGGAATGGCTCCTTGTCCTTTTATTTCCATATAAAGGACACGACGAGCATAAATACCCTCTTTAATTTCTATTCTGATGGACTGAATGTCTTTCATAAGGAATCGGAGGAATATGCGACGATTTTTTCCAGGAAATCCCCAACGAAAAATACACACTATGCCCTCTTTTATATCGAATCGATCATAACCACTACCTACATTCCACGAAATTGTGCACCACAAATAAGAGCTAATAAAAAGACCTGCGATCCCATAGAAAGACATCACGATACCTTGTGGAAAAAAAATGATTTGCTGAGAGGGAAATAAAGATATAAAATTCCTACCAAAATAACTGGACGTTCCAACCAATAAAAACCCTAATGAACCTAAAAAAAGAATAAAGGCCCAACAGAAATTACTTGTTTTTCGAGACCCCGCTATAAGTTCTACCCATATACGTTCTGATCGCCAACTCATACTCTAACTAGACCTAGTTGCATTTTATTGGAATTGGGAGAATAACAAAAATAATTTTTTTTTTTTTACTTTTTTTTGTTTCCGAAGTAACTCTCATCAACCAGCACTATTATGATGTGAACCTTTAGGGATAATTCATCGAATTTCTTAGATCCAAACTAAAATAATAACATCCCTTTCATATGATTTCCTAATACATATAGATATATTGACTTTACATTTCAGAAATTCTCCCCGATCCCGATCTATTTGAAAATAGTTATAATTCATTTATCATGTTTACACATACATAAGAGCTTATGCCCGAAGGAAGCCGCATATTATACCATATTTTACTAAATAGATATCCGTGTTATGATCCAAGTAAGTCTTGAAAAAAAAATATATATATATAAGATTTGTCCTTGTTGTATCTAAAAAATCTTGTTTTTTTGAACATAAAGAGATAAAGAAGCCATTGCAATTGCCGGAAATACTAAGCCCACTAAAGGCACAAAAATGGAGGGGAGACTGTTGAGAGTTATCATAGAATGGGTACCTCGATTTAATATTTGTACCTGTTATTTATTGTTATATTTATTGTTTTATATTTGAACCTTATATTGTTATAAAGATATCTTATAATTCATATATAATTGTTATATTATACTAAGT